CTTGTGCAGTAAACCCCCTACGGGCGGTCGTCCGTCGTCGTAAAGTAGTCTCCGCGAAGCTTTCGGGAAGAGGGGTAGTCTTGTGCGTAAGCATAGCATTTCTGGCCGAACCCGCCCAACTTAACTAAGAAGAACCGAACCTGACAGACACATCTTTTTCCCTTTTTGGGGAGGGTACTCTGAGTAGTGGGTACCTTGTAGGACCTCGACTCGCCTACTCGGGTCTTGTATGAATATGCAGGAAGGGGTGCTCCTAGGTGTGTGTAGGAGTTGTGTTTGTTCGCGAGAATGGATTCCTCGTCAAGTCAGTTTGGAGGGTGTGGACACACTTGCGCGAATTCAGGTAACGGCTACAAGGAATAAATCGAAAGGAAACTGTACCCAACCAGGGATGGACGTAAACTCGTAAGCTACCGAGGGTAGGGATAATCGTCCAGGTCTTATTGTGAAACAAAAAAGCCGCCCCGCCACAGCAGGCGGGTTGGTTCCTCTGTCGTCACCGGGGAGCTCTTGGCGAGGAGACCTTAGGATAAGTTGCTAAAACAAACGGGAGGGGAGGATCGACCCGTTCAGTATAATTCCGAAGAAAGACTGTTGGCAGCAGGTGGAGACATTTCTGCGACCCCCTTCAAAAAAAGGAAATGCGGGCCGGGTAGAGCTCAGCGGAGTGTTCGAGAATAGGGTAAGGTCCTGTCCTTAAGATTCAGATAAAAAAAGAGTTCCTTCTCCTTTCCTCGACTGATCGATTATCAATGACTGAATTGATCAATGACTTTATTTCACGAATCCTCGACTGAATTTCATTTCCTCTCCTCTCCTTTCAGTCGAGTTACTGCGTGCCTCTAGCTTCGCTAAAGCGACTTCGTACCTTGAAGTCGAGTCACTTCGTACCTTTCACAAGTGCTGCGTACAAGTTCCGGCCAGGATGATTGGGAAAGATCAAACCAATTTGAACCGCTCACATCACAGCACAGTAGTAGTAGCGTAAAGGTCGTAAGTCGGGGAGCGGCCATAACAGAAGGCTATTACTTTCACATCTCTCTTACGATATCCATAGATATAACGAGAGAGAGAGAGAGATCCGCCTGCGTGAGCAACCCGGCGGTGCCTTACATGTGCTCTACAGGCCGCACTCCATCTTTCTTCCCAACGAGCCCTTTGTTTTGGAAGACGGGCCTTACGTTCGGTTCGAAAGGCATGGTTTTTAGTATGTCTCCAAATTGGGCCCCCTCACTAGTCCGGCTAGCTAGTGAGCGGTTCTTTCGGGCGGGAAGCAGGCCGGGCCCTACGAGCGGGCATCTCCCGCAACGCAAGCAGCATTGTTCGCCACTACCCGAAAAGCAAAAGATTCGAGAGTCCAGGCTGAAAATACATGCATAGATAGTGGTCTAATGACAAGGGCCGACGACGGAAGCTCGGGACGGAGCCGTATGATGCGGAAGTCTCACGTACGGTTCCCTGAGAAGGGAGTGGCTACCTACTGGAGCTTCGACCAACCACTACCGGTCAATTCCGCTTTGGGGCCACCCCTTACTCTACCATTATTATAGGGGTATGGGGTTCGAGACAAAGAAAGATCAAGGCAGCATATCAGTTTTTCCTTTATACTTTACTTGGATCTGTTTTTATGCTATTAGCTATTCTGTTGATTCTTCTCCAAACAGGAACCACCGATTTACAAATCTTATTAACCACAGAATTTAGTGAGCGGCGCCAAATCTTTTTATGGATTGCTTTTTTCGCCTCTTTCGCTGTCAAAGTTCCAATGGTACCTGTTCATATTTGGTTACCCGAAGCTCATGTAGAGGCACCCACGGCAGGATCCGTTATCTTGGCAGGAATTCTTTTAAAATTGGGAACTTACGGGTTTTTAAGATTTTCAATACCCATGTTTCCTGAAGCGACACTTTGTTTCACTCCTTTCATTTATACTCTAAGCGCGATTGCTATAATATATACTTCCTTGACCACTTTAAGACAGATCGATCTTAAGAAGATCATTGCTTACTCCTCAGTAGCCCATATGAATTTTGTGACTATTGGTATGTTTAGTCTGAACATACAGGGAATTGGAGGTAGCATTCTACCGATGTTAAGTCATGGACTGGTTTCTTCAGCCCTTTTTCTATGTGTTGGTGTTCTATATGACCGACATAAGACTCGACTTGTTAGATATTACGGAGGTTTAGTGAGCACCATGCCGAATTTCTCTACCATTTTCTTCTTTTTCACTTTAGCCAATATGAGTTTACCTGGTACTAGCAGCTTTATCGGGGAATTTCTCATCTTAGTAGGAGCTTTCCAAAGAAATAGCTTAGTAGCCACATTAGCAGCGCTTGGGATGATTTTAGGCGCGGCCTATTCCCTTTGGCTATATAATCGTGTGGTTTCTGGAAATTTAAAACCCGACTTCCTCCATAAATTCTCCGATCCAAATGGCAGAGAAGTTTTCATATTTATACCCTTTCTTGTTGGAGGGGCGACCGTCCGTTAAACTACCAAAGAAAAAAGGGTAACCCAATGTGATCATGACATTGTAGGTGCTTGCGATGGGACGGATGCGACTTCCCTCAGTTGGTTTGGGTGGCATAGCCCGTTGCGGAAGTCCCCCCCTTTTTTGATCCATTTCTTTAGTCTTTAGGGGGCCAAAGCTTGACTTTACTAAAAAAATAAGGCTCGCGCAGGGGCGCTCACGTTTTTTGGCTGAGCCGTATCTTGTTGGGTGAGACCGAGAGAAAGAAAGGACGGGGGTTACCCTGGTAATGGCATTTCTCGACCGTGTCTCCGAGGGACAGTTGAACGAGCGACTCATGAATGCTGCCAGATCGAACGAGCCAATAACTCGAACGCCTTCGGTCTGTTTTTTGAGCAAGAATCACAGCGTTACCTTACCTTCACCATGATACGGACTCCGAGTTCTTATGGCAGAGCACGAGGAGATTTATCATCAATAAATATGATGATGAGAATAGAAACCAGAAGCACGACCGGAGTCTTCGTGGTCCAAGATAATAAAACCATCAATAAGAGTAACGTAAGCATGAGACTTTTTGGTAGTACCGGTGAACCAGATGGCCGCGGCGATAGAATCTGGGACGGAGGACTCGTAGTATCTCTCTAGATCTGGCAAAAGCGAAAGACCCCCTAACGTAATTCGAATGGAGGCTGACTGCTGAGCCCACTCTGGCCTCGAAGGGCAAGCCCCTGTGGTTGCGAGCTGGAGCTGCCATTGCTTATGGCTAGAGCAATGGGAGGGGGCCCCAGCAGAGAGAGAGAACAGTAAGGATAACGAGCGCTCCGCCCGCCAAGCGGGCGGCAGGAGCAGCGGGCAAGTGCTTGGTAGGCTAACAGCCCAGTGAACCGGGAAGAGCACTCGGCGAAAGGAGGACACACTAAACAAGTACGAGAAATTGGCCCTGCTCCGCTTTCTTAAAAGCAAGGTGACCCCTGTTAAGGAGGTCAAAGCAAGGACCTATGGAAGTCGGGGCTCGTCCCTGGTCAATATTGGATCAAACAATAGGAGGCCGTAGCGCTGACCTCTTTTTTTATTGATTCAATACAATAGGGGAAAAGATCGTACAGTTCCCTACCGAGACAACAGAAACTCTCAACTGCGCGCCGGGCATACTTCTTCCGTGCGTCTTTCTCGTGGCGGAAACAGAACAACAGGGAAAGACCCGGCCGACCTGCCCAGGGCGCCTTGGCTAGCTTTATTTAAGAGAGACCGGGGAGTCAAAAGACTTCCGTTTCCGTTCTTGGTTTGTGGTTAAAAACCCCTCTCGATCTTATTCGTAGTTGGGAAGAGGGAAGGAGTCTAAATCAATGGACATTAATGAACCATCATTGATGGACGTTGCACATGACACGATCAATTCGACTCAAGGTCCGGCGCTAATAGAAGTTGCTTACTCTCCTAGTAGCGAAGGAAAAGGGCAGGGCTCTTTTTTCGTAGTAATAGTGGGCGGGCCGTGCCTGAATTCAGACCAGACTTTTCTTTGTTTGAGCTGCTCCCACGCACGCAGAACGGAAGATCTCAGTTGTCCTGGACTGGACAAGTACATAGAGATCCTCGTGGGACCGTGGGGGGAGTCTCAATTCTCTTAGAACCTTTTCACGCCACGCACGGAGATCTTTCCATTGATAGATTAGGGGGCGCCCCCGTTGAACAGAGTTAGGTTATTTATTACCTGCCTCTACGGGAGAAGTGTACTTTGTACCGTCCGGAGGTCATATAGATCGGAACCGGGAGCGATAAGAACGAAAGCCCTACCCACAGCTACAACTACTGGCAAAAAGGCTTCGATTTTAAGGTACGTAGTCGCTTTAGCGAAGCTAAGGGCGCTACTGAAAGCTTTTTTTTAGGTCGTGTAAGCCTCGAAAGCCTTTGGTATTTCGGTAGAGCGAGCAGCCCTTAAACCAAAAAAAATTGACAATACCTTCCCCTATTTCTGGATTTCATTCTTTATTTTGCCCGAAAAAAACAAAATGAGAAAAAGGGGGAGGCCTATTGATTCGAAGTCACTACAAAAAGAAAAAAACTTTCGAAGGAAAGGCCTTCGCATTCCTAATCCGGTAGGGCCGGGCAGCTTTGTTTGCCCTAGCTTGGCGAATCGCATCCCCGCGCAACGACATCGCTCTTTACCGTTCTCGCTCAGTGTTTGCAACGGCTGGGAAGGCAGTCGTAGAAGCGAAGCCTATCGCCCCGCCGACCATCAAATACGAGATTGGGCCCCTTCTCAAAAATTGGATGGAATGGCCCACCCCGCCCAAGAGCGCTTATGTCATATGGGAACTCATGGCTGGAAACAATCCTTATGGTTTTGATATCCGGTAGGAATAATAAGAATCAAAGTCCAGGTTGGTTGGTGAGCCTAGTGAAAGGAAACTTTCTCGCTTGGTTCGGAGAGCACTTGTTGGGTTAAAGATTTTTTTTTGCTAGATGTTCTGGCCTAAATGCTTAACTATTGACTCTACTTGTTCGGATGGGTGTTCACCCCAAAGTGTTCCCGGACCGCATGCATACATCCGTAAGTAACTTAGTGCAACATGGAAAATTTCATTGAGAGGAATCAGCAAAGAAAAGAAAAACAGGTAATGTGTATTTGAAAGATTGTCCTCGGGCTTCAGAGTCTCCACATGAGTTCGTTCAGGTGTCTACACAGGCCTGTGGTTTTTTTTTATTATGTCGGGAGTTAAGATTGCTCCACCTAAGTAGAACGAATTGAAAAAAAAAGGGGTTCACCACTATGCTGGAAATGAACCCTCCGGAAGGAGCTCTTATAGCGACACGATCGACCTTGGGCTTTCGTAGACCGGGATAGGTAAAGTAGGGCAGGGAATCCGCGATTTCCTTCCCCCGCGGCTTCACCCGCTTGGCTGCTTTCCATAAGAGGAATGCGGTTAGAAAATGAGAGGACAACTATTCGTTTTGCATGAGCCAAAGCAAAATCCGGGATTACTTGCTAATTGCTGTCAGCAGTTAAGGGACAAAGGGAAGGTAATGCAGTCAAGCTGGCAGTGAGAGGGTTCCAGATGAGAGATTCGCTTCGTCGCAGCTTCTTCTATATCTATAAGAAGGCATTCTTGCCAAGACCGGTTATACAGAAGGCATATTAAACGAAAGGTCTTGCAGAGCCTTGTCCAAGAGCTCATATGCAATTCTAGCCAACGCGGGACTGAAAGCCAATCCTCAGAGCTGGAACCTGAAATAGTTGATTAGGAAGTGTCCCTTTTGAAGAAAGGGACCAAGAAAGCTTCAGAACGAGATCTCTAGGTTAAAGGAAAACTCTCGTTTTTGGTAAACGCTTCAGCTTGTTTCAATATTGATTAGTATAAATGCGAGAACATAAGAATAAAGAGGAACAAGCAATTTCAGGTTTTTGCCGCAGAGTGCCCTCGACCTCTTCCCGAAGTAGACCCCACACTCGGATCCCAAAAGCACTTCGTTATCTTACACAAAAAAATCAGAGAAAAAGAGCTGGTTAGAGCAAAGCATTTTAGATTCTTGGAACAAAAACAAGATCCTGGTCGTCCCGGTGAAAGGACTGCCCTTCATCGGAATTGTACTTAGACGATGATAGCTCTCTAATGGAGGTTTTCGTTCAGATCTAAATATACCAAAAATGGGCAGAGAAAGACGAATTGGGGGACTTTTGGAAATACCGATTTCAATCTATTTGAAAGGTGAGTAGCGGGAAAGGCTGACTCCCCGGTAGGTGATGATCATCCCCTGGTGAAGGTGAGAATCCCGACCCCTGTTTAATGGCCAATTTACCTATATCAGGAATAGTCATAGTAATCGACTGAGTCAGCTTCCCATTATACGAAAATGCTTGAACAGGCTTTACCAAAAGAAAGAAGAGCAATTGGCTGCTTTCATGTTCAGCAGGACTTTCTTTGACCGGCATCATATGACCCAAACAAACAATCGAAATTCGGCTTCAACAACCGGTCAGGAACCCCTAAAAAGAGAATGAGCAGCTACTTCCACACGAGCAAAGACCACTCTTCTTAACGCAAGCTTATTCCAGAGACGGGTTTCAGGCTCGAATGCCTTGTCTGATAGGTCCTTCAGGCCACTCACTCTATTATCCACTCGTCACAAGAGATTGATGATCTAGCAGGAATCACATCCATTGAATCAACCGAATAGCAAAATACAAGGCAAAACCCAAGTATCGATTCGAGGTGGAAACTCAAGTTATCGAAGCAAGGACCAATCCAGTAAGCAATCCGCTCTCCTTAAGAACTGAGTCAGGGTCGAAGTCCCCCGAGGAATGACTGGCTGATTCTTATAGAGTTGCTCGCCCTCGTTCAAAGATAAAAAAGAAAGAGAAAGGGCTTTAGAACCCTTATGATAGGGATTTGGGGCATATGATCGTAGACCCCTTAAGGAAGGCAGAAAAAGAAAGAAGAATAACGAGTAATGAATAATAGTCTGCTCGAGAAAGAGAAAATATAGAATAGAAGCTGAACCAAAACTATTTCCCCGGGATTATGTACTTGGGGGAGAACAAACGAACTGGGCATCCATCTCGTAGAATCAAGACCTCTAAGGCTGCCAAAGAAGCTTTCATTCGTCACCCCGCTTTTTCAAGTAATTCCGCTTAGCTGCCCAGGCACTCTTTCTTGAACAGCACCGGACCTGGTGTGATCTGAGTTGAGTCACTGCCAAAAAACTACTGAAGAAGAATGCGAATTCACACAAAGCAAGTCATTCTCGAAACAGAACCGCTCCAGACCCAAAGTGTTAAAGTGAAAAAAGGCCCAGAGCGGAGGCGAGAGGCAAACTCCAGTCATTTGGACTGAACCACGCCGAGGGAGATGAAGACTTCACCTTTGCCCGCTTAGAACCAATAGTGACCATTAAAGTCCATGTCTTCTTAAGGCAAATCATATTCTTTCTTTATTGCCGAAGAACGAGTTAAAGCCAATAATGCCCACCGATGTTCACTCCTCCGGACGGGAAAAGAAGCTTTGACTCCGTTTTTTGGAACTTCA